AGGCGGTAAGATGATGTCTTGAGCAGTTACATAGCCGGGACCCTTGGCACAAATAAAGGCGTTACGAGTTCCATACAAATTACCTCTCAATACAATTTCTTTCAAATTCATTAAAATTTCATCTACTGATTCTTGAATACCTACTATGGTAGAATATTCGTGTGGTATTTTCTCAGATTTTGCACGTGTAATGCATGTTCCTTCTATTTCTCCAAGCAAAGCTCTTCGCATCGCAATGCCTATTGTGTCGGCTTGGCCTTTCATAAGTGGAGACAGAATAAAGCGTCCATAATAAAGACGCTTACTATCTGTTCGTGATTCAACACACTTCCACTGTCGTGTCCGAGTAGAGACTTTTACTTTCTCTCGAACCATAGTAATATTATTTTATTTGATCAGATCATTGAATCATTTATTTCTCTTGAAATCTCTTTAGTGTTTATGTCTACACACGTCTTTTTTTAGGGGGTCTACAGCCATTATGTGGCATAGGGGTTACATCCCGTACGAAACTTAATAGTATACCACTTCTACGAATAGCTCGTAATGCTGCATCTCTTCCGAGACCAGGACCCTTTATCATAACTTCTGCTCGTTGCATACCTTGGTCTACTACTGCTCGAATAGCATTTCCCGCTGCGGTTTGAGCAGCAAAAGGGGTACCCCTTCTTGTACCCTTGAATCCACAAGTACCGGCGGAGGACCAAGAAATTACCCGACCCCGTACATCTGTAACAGTAACAATGGTATTGTTGAAACTTGCTTGAACATGAATAACTCCTTTTGGTATTCTACGTGCACTTTTCCGTGCACTACTGCGCCCATTCCTACGTGAACCAACTTTTGGTATAGGTTTTGCCATATTTTATCATTTCATAAAGATAAGTCAGAGATATATGGATATATCCATTTCATGTCAAAACAAATCTTCTATATTTTAATTTTATTTGTTTATCGCTTTCTTTAAGATTAGTTTCTTTTCTTTAAGGAGCTCTTTTTATAACAGAAAGATTATCCTTGTCTTTGTTTATGTCTCGGGTTAAAACAAATTACGATAATTCGTCCCCTCCTACGAATTAGTCGACATTTTTCACAAATTTTACGAACGGAAGCCCTTATTTTCATAGTTGTTATTCCTTAAATTTTTACGAATCCACTTATTGGAAGAAAATAAGTTTCTTGAACTTTTTGAACCTTGAATTGGAATTGGATCCCCCTGAAAGGAATCTTGAAGTTGAAAAAAACTACCTAATCGTTCGAATACTTGTTGCGGAGTCTATAAATTAGACGCCTCCTGGTTGAATCATAAGTACTTACTTCACTTTTGTTGACTCTATCCCACGTTGGTATACGTATAAAACTCTCCTGAAATATAACCTAGAATCAGATCTTCATTATCTAAAGGAATCTGGAGTGGGAGTGATTCACTAATTTAATTAAACCTCCATGAATCCTTTTTTTGTTCTTTTATTCCATCCTTGACATATCAACTGCTTAGGGCAAGAGGAGTTCCATATAGACAACTCGTGCTTTTTGCTTTTTTTTTCACAACTGGAAAGTTTCGGATACAATTCGTATATCGGACAGATTACCATATATAACACAAAATTTCGCCACCGATTCGTTCTAGTCGAGCCTCCCGGTCTGTCATTATACCCCGAGAAGTAGAAAGAATTACAATCCCCATACCGCCTAAAATTCTAGGAATTTGTTGATAGTTAGAATAGATTCGTAGACCCGGTCGGCTGATCCGTCGTAAATTTAAAATAGTTCTATGAGGTCCTTTCCTATTCCTTCTATGTCGTAGGGTTAAAACCAAAAAATATTTGTTGCGTTCCTGGTGTTTCCTTACGTTATCGATAAAACCTTCTCGTAAAAGTATTTTAACAATGTTTTCAGTGATGTTAGTAGATCCTATTCGAATCGTTCCTTTTCTATTCATGTCAGCATTTCGTATAGAGGTTATTATGTCAGCAATAGTGTCCTTACCCATGGTAAACTAAAATTTTTGTTGCTCCTGAATTTTGATATAACCAACGTGTTCTTTTTTTTTTACTTAGTAAAGGTATATACGTGAGACACAGTCTACTAATTAATCTATGTCATTTAAATACTATAACTATATTGGGGTTTCGCCTTATAATACCTCAGGAGCTAATGAAACTATTTTAGTGAAATTTAACTGTCTCAATTCCCGGGCGATCGCACCAAAAATTCGAGTTCCTTTTGGATTTCCTTCTTGATCAATGACAACTGCAGCGTTGTCATCATATCGTATTATCATACCGTTGTCACGTTTGAGTTCTTTACAAGTACGTACAATTACAGCTCTGATCACTTCTGATCTTTCTAGAGGTGTATTTGGTACTGCTTCCTTGATCACAGCAACAATAACGTCACCAATATGAGCATATCGGCGATTACTAGCTCCTATGACTCGAATACACATCAATTCTCGGGCCCCGCTGTTATCTGCTACATTCAAATGGGTCTGAGGTTGAATCATTTTTTAAATCTCTTCTTTCAATGTAACAAAGGACGAAGAAAAAAAGAAATATTGTTTGTCAAAAAAAAGGAAACCCGCAATTATTTTTTTTAGTCCCAAGACAAGACTTCTTTCCTTTAGTTCTATATTCCTATCCTGAAATAATGAATTGAGTTTTTATAGGCATTTTGGACGCCGCTATTGAAATAGCCTTTCTGGCTATATTTTCGGTTACTCCGTTCATTTCATAAAGTATTCTGCCCGGTTTAACGACAGCTACCCAATATTCGGGAGATCCTTTCCCCGAACCCATACGTGTTTCTGTAGGTCTTACCGTAACTGGTTTGTCTGGAAATATACGTACCCATATTTTTCCACCACGGCGTACATTTCGTGTCATTGCGCGGCGCCCCGCTTCTATTTGTCTAGATGTAATCCAAGCGGGTTCAAGTGCTTGAAGAGCATATCTACCGAAACAAATGCGATTACCTCGATAAGATATTCCTTTCATTCTTCCTCTATGTTGTTTACGAAATCTGGTTCTTTTTGGGTTATAGTTGATGGTTGTTTATGAATTCCATCTCTACTACAGAACTGGACATGAGAGTTTCTTCTCATCCAGCTCCTCGCGAAAAAAATGATATTTGATTCTTAAGATATACAGATAGTTAATGAATAGATTGAATCTCGGGGCTTTGAGATTTTATCTGATCTATTAGAACTTTGTATATCTTGTTTGGATATGTATTGGATATATATAAGGAATTAAACACGATTCTCTTTCTAGATAATGTCTTATCTTGTTTTTGTTATAATATTATAACGAATCTTTATTTTGTTTTGTTTTTTATTATATTCATATCAGATTCAGATCGACAAAAATTTAACAATCAAATAAAATGACAATAAAATTTTCGCGGGCGAATATTTACTCTTTCAATATCTAGTTCAGTTGTCGGGTTAACTTATGACCTCTCAGAATCAGAATAAAAAGAAACGAAGCGGTCTCTGGTTTGTTCCGCCATCCTACCCGATAAATCATTCGGATTCGTTTTCAATAGAATCCTCCGCATTTACGGGTTCCGTCGTCCCCATCGCTTCTCGATTAATGCTTAGGTCTGAATTCTCCAATGGAGCCTTAATTAAATAATTCAATATTAAATAATTAAATTAAATAATATTTGTTCTTGAGTCAACCTTCTCAGTCTTTATTGACTTAAGTTAAGGCTCTTGATTTTTTTTCAATTAACAGATATTCATCTAATTATTGATGAATCTCTATTGATGCTCTATTACATTGCTCTTTATGAGATGCTTCATAGACCTTACATATTGGAATCATATATCATTTCATTGCTATTTTTTTTCTCTCTTTCTCTCATCCTTCTATTTATCCACATACTTTTTATTTTGCTTCATAATTTATATATATTCATAATCAGATTGGTTTTTTCTTTTACTTAATGCAAATGCAAAAAAAATTCAGTTGCTATAATGATATGACCAATATATCATATCTTGACTGATTCTTTGGATCTAGATAATCCGAAGCGATGAGTTGGTTATTAGTGCTATAGTTATTAGCTTATACTCTGGTCCGACCAGTTTTTTTTTTGAATCCTAACTAAGCCTAAAAAACCCAACGAGTCGCACACTAAGCATAGCAATTATATCAAATGATCAATCAAATTTTTATTTAACCCTATAGAATTTCCTTATAGAATTTAGAACTGTTCGTTTTTTTATGTTCAATTAAAAAATGAAAGAATTTTTCATTTTTTGTTCTATCGCAGAATAGAACGTAAAGACAAGTAGAGTCTTATTCTTATTATTCTTCGTCTATAAATATCCAAATTTTGATTCCTAATACCCCATAGATAGTTCGAACTCTATAGGAGCAATACTCAATTTTCGCTCCAATGGTTTGTAGAGGAACCCTACCTTCTCGGATCCATTCGACACGCGCGATTTCTTTTCCGTCGATACGCCCTGCAATTTGTATTTGAATTCCTTTTGTATCCGCTTGCTCAGTTAATTCAATAGCCTTTTTCATTGCTTTTCGAAATGAAACTCGATTTTTTAATTGTCCGGCTATAAATTCGGCAAGAATATTAGGGTGCCCATAAGGATTTCCAATTCTTGTAATAGCAATGTTGAGTTTTCGGTTCATACAATTAAGTTCTTTTTGCACATTCATCTGTAGTTCTTCGAGTTTTCGTGGCCTATCTTCAATTAATAATTTAGGAAATCCCATATAGATTATGACCTGAATTAGATCGATTCTTTTTTGAATCTCTATACGTGCAATTCCCTCGACACCAGAAGATAGTCTCATATTTTTTTGTACATAATTCTTGATACAGTCTCTTATTTTTTTATCTTCTTGTAGACCTTCGGAATAATTTTTAGGTTGTGCAAACCAAAGAGAATGATGACTTTGGGTTGTACCAAGTCTGAAACCAAGTGGATTTATTTTTTGTCCCATAATCCTCCACTACTATATATTAGGATATTT